TTACTCTAGACGGTGAAGATGTTATTGACTGTGAACCAATATTAGGTTATTTACACAGAGGAATGGAAAAAATTGCGGAAAACCGAACAATTATACAATATTTGCCTTATGTAACACGTTGGGATTATTTAGCTACTATGTTCACAGAAGCAGTAACAGTAAATGGGCCAGAACAGTTAGGAAATATTCAAGTACCTAAAAGAGCCAACTATATCAGAGTAATTATGTTGGAGTTGAGTCGTATAGCTTCTCATCTCTTATGGCTTGGACCCTTTATGGCGGATATTGGTGCGCAGACTCCTTTCTTCTATATTTTTAGAGAAAGAGAGTTAGTATATGATTTATTCGAAGCTGCCACTGGTATGAGAATGATGCATAATTTTTTTCGTATCGGAGGAGTAGCGGCCGATCTACCTCATGGCTGGATAGATAAATGTTTGGATTTCTGCAATTATTTTTTAACCGAAGTTGCTGAATATCAAAAACTTATTACGCCAAATCCTATTTTTTTAGAACGAGTTGAAGGAGTAGGTATTGTTAGTGCAGAGGAAGCAATAAATTGGGGTTTATCCGGACCAATGCTACGAGCTTCCGGAGTACAATGGGATCTTCGTAAAGCTGATCATTATGAGTGTTACGACGAATTTGATTGGGAAGTCCAGTGGCAAAAAGAAGGCGATTCATTAGCTCGTTATTTAGTCCGAATTGGTGAAATGATGGAATCCATAAAAATTATTCAACAGGCTCTGGAAGGAATCCCGGGGGGGCCCTATGAGAATTTGGAAACCCGATGTTTTGATATAGAAAGGGATCAAAAATGGAATGATTTTGAATATCGATTCATTAGTAAAAAAACTTCTCCTACTTTTGAATTGCCGAAACAAGAACTTTATTTGAGAGTCGAAGCCCCAAAAGGAGAATTAGGAATTTTTCTGATAGGGGGTCAGAGCAGTTTTCCTTGGAGATGGAAAATTCGCCCGCCGGGTTTTATCAATTTGCAAATTCTTCCTCAATTAGTTAAAGGTATGAAATTGGCTGATATTATGACAATACTAGGTAGCATAGATATCATTATGGGAGAAGTTGATCGTTGAAATGATAATTGATACAACAGAAGTACAAGCTATCAATTCTTTTTACAGATTGGAAACCTTAAATGAGGTTTATAGAATTATATGGATGCTTGTCGATATTTTTACTCTTGTATTAGGAATTACAATAGGTATACTAGTAATTGTGTGGTTAGAAAGAGAGATATCCGCAGGGATACAACAACGTATTGGACCTGAATATGCCGGTCCTTTGGGAGTCCTTCAAGCTCTAGCAGATGGTATAAAACTACTTTTTAAAGAAAATATTTTTCCGTCTAGAGGGGATACCCGTTTATTCAGTATCGGACCATCCATAGCAGTCATATCAACTCTATTAAGTTATTCAGTAATTCCTTTTGGCTATAACTTTGTTTTAGCTGATCTAAATATCGGTGTTTTTTTCTGGATTGCCATTTCAAGTATTGCTCCAATTGGACTCCTTATGTCAGGATATGGGTCAAATAATAAATATTCCTTTTTAGGTGGTCTACGAGCTGCTGCTCAATCGATTAGTTATGAAATACCGTTAACTCTCTGTGTATTATCCGTATCTCTACGTGCGATTCGTTGAAATAGAAACTTTTCCCTCTTACTTTCTTTTTAGCAAGAATATGAAATAAATTGAATGGATATCTTCATTTTTTTTTAGGTTGATGAACTAAATTGGATAGTTATATGAGTGAAGGAAAACAGCTTCTGAATTTGCAGTAAAAAAATTGAGACTCATTTTCTATGTACAAGAGTAAAGCAGGAATAAACATAAGAAGACGAGACCGTTTGCCCCAAGATTGGTGGATTAGTCATCCTGGCTTGAAGCGGGCTCAAAAGATCAACTTTATTGAGTTTTCACTATCATTTATATGTATTAGCATAATGCTAACGAGAAAAAAAAATAAGTGGATGGTTAGTAACACCAAGATACACAAAGGATTAGTAATAGAGATTTGAAAAGTTATCCAAAAGCAAAAGGATATTTATGGATGTGCATACATAATATAAAAGAATAGAAATTGGGGCTTTAAGTTGGTAGAAACGATCAGGCGGTACTCCCCATGATTCCGATCCAGAGTATGCTCCCGTCCACCGATTAAAGAAATAACTATCAGGAACGAAATAATCCTTTCCTTTTTTTTAGTCCGTCCTTTTTTTCCGAAAGAAGAATAGGAACAAAAAAAGAATATAATTACAATAGAAAAAAAGAGATACTTTTTATTCTTTCTTTCCTATATCCATATTCATGGAGATCGAATTCGTGTAATAATTCATGAACTAATTGAATGTCCAATTCGTTTTCGTAATCGAAAATGATGGGTTGACATATCCATTTGTATTTCTACAAGGAGTATTTTATTGAAGGATTTAAGTAATTACTCAAGAAAGAAAAATGAAAAGGAGGAGATAAATTCATAAGTACTTTTTTAGTATTCTAACAGACAGAATTTCACTGGTCGAATTTGGGAACCTCCGATATATTTTAATCTTATTTATCCTACAAATATATCACGATAAAAAATACAATACTGGTCCTTAGATTTAGTTATGGCCTTCGAGGAGCCGTATGAGGTGAAAATCTCATGTACGATTCTGTAATAGCGATCGGAACAGTGATGTTATCACCGACTATGATTATCTAACAGTTCAAGTACAGTTGATATAGTTGAGGCACAATCAAAATATGGTTTTTGGGGGTGGAATTTGTTGCGCCAACCTATAGGATTTATAATTTTTTTAATTTCTTCCCTAGCGGAATGTGAAAGGTTACCCTTTGATTTACCAGAAGCAGAAGAAGAATTAGTAGCAGGTTATCAAACCGAATATTCGGGTATCAAATTTGGTTTATTTTATCTTGCTTCCTATCTAAATTTATTAGTTTCTTCATTATTTGTAACAGTTCTTTACTTGGGCGGTTGGAATATCTCTATTCCGTATATATTTGTTCCTGAGCTTTTTGAAAAAAATCAAGTGGGTAGAGTCTTTGGAACAGCAATTGGTATCTTTATTACATTGGTTAAAACTTATTTGTTCTTATTCATTCCTATCACAACAAGATGGACTTTACCTAGACTAAGAATAGACCAACTCTTAAATCTTGGATGGAAATTTCTTTTACCTATTTCTCTAGGTAATCTATTATTAACAACCTCTTTCCAACTCCTTTCGCTATAAAGGAATACTTTTATATATTCATGACTCGTCTCAAACAAGAAAAAGAAACAAAAATGAAATTATTAATAGATATTCACGATATGTTCTCCATGGTAACTGGGTTCATGAATTATGGTCAACAAAGCATACGAGCTGCAAGGTACATTGGTCAAAGTTTCATGATTACCTTATCTCATGCAAATCGTTTACCTATAACTATTCAATATCCTTATGAAAAATTAATCACATCGGAGCGTTTCCGCGGTCGAATCCATTTTGAATTTGATAAATGCATTGCTTGTGAAGTATGTGTTCGTGTATGCCCTATAGATTTACCTGTTGTTGATTGGGAATTTGAAACTGACATTCGAAAAAAACGGTTGCTTAATTACAATATTGATTTCGGAATATGTATATTTTGTGGCAACTGTGTTGAGTATTGTCCAACAAATTGTTTATCAATGACCGAAGAATATGAGCTTTCCACTTATGATCGTCACGAATTGAATTATAATCAAATTGCTTTAGGTCGTTTACCAATGTCATTAATTGACGATTATACAATTCGAACAATTTTGAATTCACCTCAAAAAAATGGGTAAACCCTCTTTGATTAAAGATTAATTAAAGAGCAATTTACAATTACTAAACGAAGATTCCGTTTTGATCTAAAGAGATGAAATGGGGTTTCTTTCATTTTGCTTGATCAATAACTACAAAAACCATAAAACCAACTCTTGATTTGCTTAGTTGGTGAGAATCGTATCGCGACTTCATTTTGATTTTGAATCTATTAATATATTCGTAGTTATATCCATAATTATTTCGAAATTCAAATTTAGGGTGTCAAATTACCAAAGAATGAGATTAGTTCGATGGCTCTACCTACAGCAAATTAAACCCTTTAAGATTTGAACCCATTATAAAAAAGTTTTTCCTGGTCGGGTCAATAAGGTCATGAAAAAACAATTCCATTTTTTATCTCTTTTTTTTATTTTACGTACAATGGATTTGCCTGGACCAATACATGATTTTCTTTTAGTCTTTCTGGGATTAGGTCTTATATTAGGAGGTCTAGGAGTGGTATTACTTACCAACCCAATTTTGTCTGCCTTTTCATTGGGATTGGTCCTTTTTTGTATATCCTTATTCTTTATTTTATCAAACTCTCATTTTGTAGCTGCTGCACAACTCCTTATTTATGTGGGAGCTATAAATGTTTTAATTATATTTGTTGTGATGTTCATGAACGATTCAGAATATTACAAAGATTTAAATTTTTGGACTGTCGGGGATGGGGTTAGTTCCTTAGTTTGTACAAGTATTTTTGTTTCACTAATCACTATTATTCCAAATACGTCATGGTACGGGATTATTTGGACTACAAAAGCAAACCAAATTATAGAGCACGATTTGATAAGTAATGGTCAACAAATTGGAATTCATTTATCAACAGATTTTTTTCTTCCATTTGAATTAATTTCAATAACTCTTTTAGTTGCTTTGATAGGTGCTATTGTTGTGGCTCGTCAGTAATAAATCTTTATAATTAGCAACCGCAATACAAATTGAACTTTGTTCTATGTTATCACATACATTTTCCTTCAATTCTATTTGAAAATTATTCATGTATAAATTTTTTTATTCGATCCATTACTAATATATTTCTTTATTCTGTACTTGTGATATTCTTATCCTAGTCAATCTACTCTGTAGATGTTGAATTGTTGTTCATATTGAAATAAATCTAAATTCATAAAATAATAATAATAAAATAATAATAAGGAATTGGTCAATGATGCTCGAACATGTACTTTTTTTGAGTGCTTATTTATTTTCTATCGGTATCTATGGATTGATCAAGAGTCGAAATATGGTTAGAGCCCTTATGTGTCTTGAACTTATACTAAATGCAGTTAATATAAATTTCGTAACATTTTCTGATTTTTTTGATAGTCGCCAATTAAAAGGAAATATTTTCTCAATTTTTGTTATAGCTATGGCAGCCGCTGAAGCAGCTATTGGACCGGCTATTGTTTCGTCAATTTATCGTAACAGAAAATCAACCCGTATAAATCAATCGAATTTGTTGAATAAGTAATATTAATCGTATAAAATAGAATATTCATCAATTCGAATTGGCATGTATGCGTATCTGATCATGTTTGCGAGAATGCAAAAAGGTAAGAAATTGAAGTATCTTGTCTATATTTCATGAGTCGATCCTGAATTGAATAGAAAAATTCTGTTAAATCATTGATTCATCTGGTGTTTAAATTCAATATATGATTCATAAATTTACTAGATCGAAAATTTGTGATGTTCAAAAAAAAATTATAGATCCAATGTCGCATTCAGTAAAGATTTATGATACATGTATAGGGTGTACTCAATGTGTCCGAGCCTGCCCCACTGATGTATTAGAAATGATATCTTGGGACGGATGTAAAGCTAAGCAAATTGCTTCTGCTCCAAGAACAGAGGACTGTGTCGGTTGTAAGAGATGTGAATCCGCCTGTCCAACGGATTTCTTGAGTGTTCGAGTTTATTTATGGCATGAAACAACTCGAAGCATGGGTCTAGCTTATTGATACTTTCCAGAAAAACCCGCTTGAATACATTTTATTTTTTTGTTTACCGACAAAAACCCGTTCTCGAAAAAAATAATTTTCAATATATTATTTTTTTCGAGAACGGGTTTTTCTGGTCCAAGTGTATCTTGTCTTTACCACGAATTCTTTTCCTTTATTAACAATATTTGTAGTTTTACCGATATCCGCGGGTTCCGTAATTTTATTTTTCCCTCAGAGAGGAAATAAGGCAATTAGGTGGTATACTATATGTATATGTGTCTTAGAATTCCTTTTAATGACCTATACATTCTCTTATTATTTCCAATTAGATGATCCATTAATGCAATTAATGGAGGATTATAAATGGATCAATTTTTTTGATTTTTACTGGAGATTGGGAATAGATGGACTTTCTCTAGGACTTATTTTACTTACAGGATTTATCACCACTTTAGCTACTTTAGCGGCTTGGCCAGTTACTCGGGATGCCCGATTATTACATTTTCTGATGTTAGCAATGTATAGTGGTCAAATAGGATTATTTTCTTCTCAAGATCTTTTACTTTTTTTCATCATGTGGGAGTTAGAATTAATTCCAGTTTATCTACTTCTATCCATGTGGGGAGGAAAGAAACGTCTGTATTCAGCTACAAAGTTTATTTTGTATACTGCAGGAAGTTCCATTTTTTTATTAATGGGAGCTTTGGGCATAACTTTATATAGTTCCAATGAACCAACATTCAATTTTGAAACATCAGCCAATCAATCATATCCGGTGGCCCTAGAAATACTATTTTATATTGGCTTTCTTATTGCTTTTGCTGTCAAATCACCGATTATACCCTTACATACATGGTTACCAGACACCCATGGAGAAGCACATTACAGTACTTGTATGCTTCTAGCCGGAATCTTATTAAAAATGGGAGCATATGGGTTGGTTCGAATCAATATGGAATTATTACCCCATGCTCATTCCATATTTTCCCCCTGGTTGATAATAGTAGGCGCGATGCAAATACTCTATGCAGCTTCAACATCTCTTGGTCAACGAAATTTAAAAAAAAGAATAGCCTATTCTTCTGTATCTCATATGGGTTTCATAATTATAGGAATTTTTTCTCTAAGCGATATGGGACTGAATGGGGCCATTTTACAAATACTATCACATGGATTTATTGGCGCTGAACTTTTTTTCTTGGCAGGAACGAGTTATGATAGAATATGTCTTGCTTATCTTGACGAAATGGGCGGAATGGCCAACCCAATGCCAAAAATATTCACAATGTTCAGTATCTTATCACTAGCCTCCCTTGCATTACCGGGCATGAGCGGCTTTTTTGCCGAATTAATAGTCTTTTTTGGAATAATTACCGGTAAAAAATATCTTTTAATGCCCAAAATAATAATTACTTTTGTAACGGCAATTGGAATGATATTAACTCCTATTTATTTATTATCTATGTTACGCCAGATGTTCTATGGATACAGGTTGTTTAATGTCCCAAACTCTTATTTTTTTGATTCTGGACCACGGGAGTTATTTGTTTCGATCTCTATACTTCTACCTGTAATAGGTATTGGTATTTATCCGGATTTAGTTTTATCATTATCATTTGACAAGGTCGAGGCTATTCTATCTAATTATTTTTATAGGTAGTTTTGAAAAACAAAACAAAAAATCAAAAAGCAATTCTATGATGTTTAAAAAATTTTAAATCGTTATACAGTGAAAATTTTTTTTTTCTTAAATTTAAGTAAAAAAAATGAATTGTAACCGGATATGTTTGACTTTTGTGAGAACTTTTTGAATCAAGTAATTTAGTGATTCAAAAGGTTCTCAACGGTTTACTTGAAGTTTATTATATATATTCTATTTTGGGTTGTATTTGCCCGACCCTTTCTTCAATTCAATTAAATAGAAATTGAAACGAACCATAACTATGTAATCCTATTTCTAATAAATTAACTCCAAAATAACATATCCAAATTATAAGAAAACCGATAGAAGCGACAATTGCAGAATTGAAAATTTCTTCCAAATTTCTATTTGGTCGAGTATGTAAATAAATCGCAAATATGGTCCAAGTAATAAATGCCCAAGTTTCCTTTGGGTCCCAATTCCAATATGATCCCCATGCTTCATTAGCCCAGACTGCGCCCGAAAGAATACCTATGGTTAAAAAGATAAACCCTATACTAATAATACGATAACTCCAGTGATCTAATTGGTGAATTAATTGAAACCTGTAATAATTCCTAGAAGAAAGAAAAGAAATCTTTCTTAAAAGATTGCTTCTTTCCAGTATGTATTTGATCTCACCAAAGGAAAATGAATCATTATTACTTTTATCAACAATTCTTATGGCTTGTCGAAATGTAATTACTATAAGTGCTACTGATAATAATGATCCGCATAAAAGAGCTGCATAGCCCAATAACATCATACTTACGTGCATCATTAACCACTGGGATTGGAGAGCAGGTACTAAGATTTCGGATTGATGTATGTCAGTTAAAAGACCCGAAGTAGCAAAGCCTTGCGTAAAAAAAGTACTTGGCGCGATTATTTTGCTTAAATAATTTTTATGGTTTTTAAAATAAGGAACCATATGAATAATGTGGAAACCACATGAAAGAAAGATTAATGATTCATATAAATCACTTAATGGTAAATGCCCCGAATAAATCCAACGAGTAACTAATAATCCTGTTATACAGAAAAAAGCAGTTCTCATGCCCTTTTCTGACGAATCATATAATCCTACGAATTCATCGCCTACATCGCCTAGTAAGGTTATAAAATAAATTGTAATTACAATTGAAACAACCGAAAAAGATATATGAGTTAATATATGTTCTAAAGTCGAAAATATCATAAAAATTCAAAAATTGAAAAAGTGGGGGTTCCTGAATTTTATGGGATTAAAATCAGGAATTGAATTCATTATAGGACTTATTATATGCTTTTGCAAATTAAAAGATATTATGCCGCTACTCGGACTCGAACCGAGATGCTCTAGCACTGCTTCCTAAGAGCAGCGTGTTTACCAATTTCACCATAGCGGCTTACTCGAATTCATAATAACCGATTTTTATTCAATCGTCGAGCTTGAAGGAATCAAGTCAATGAAATATTATTTCGGAAATAATTGAATTTATCAAATAGAAATAGGCATTTGAACGTTCTTATAATAATCTTTATTATCATAATCCATATTATTATTTAATATGTCAATTAAAGTTAACTTAACAATGGTTTTTTTTGTAGTTTATGCTCTTCTACAAATAACCTTTTGTAAATAAAGAGTTCTGGCTTCAATCCATCAAGAGAACTTAAAAAAAAAATGTTCTTTTCACATTTATCAGATTTTATCAATTTAGTTTAGAAATTGGACTCTCTTCATAAAAAAAACTATCTGCTTACATTTTACATTTCGTTTTCTATTTATCTATTTATATATATATATTTTCGTTATACTACATTTATAGACCTATTAAAATACATCAAAAGGGTTAAGCACCTAAACTAAAATTGATCCTAATAAATAAAAAAAATTAAAGTTTTTTTTATTGGATCTGGATCCAGTAAGGTAAGGATCCGGTGTCTTTTTTTTTATCATTCCTATCAAAATTAAGTCCTACTTTATAATTCTTTATTTTTTCTCTACATATATAAATTTTTGAAATCCAGAATTTCAATTTTCTTTAGAGTAAGTCTTTTTTTTTTTCATTAATATCTTAGTCATATCATTTTACCAATTCTAACTTCTTGATTTGAATATAAAAGGGAAAGATTCAGACTAATTAAGAAGATAAAACTCTATTTTGGTTTTGCATATCTTTATTTATATATTTGTATTATTATTTGTATTATTATTCAATTTTATTATTGACTGAATCCTTTAAAACTTTAAAAATAGAAGAGATAATAGCAATAAGAGCCAATGAATTAGAAACATTTAATTAATAAAATTATAAGATTTATTATGGAACATACATATCAATACTCACAAATCATACCTTTCGTTACACTTCCAGTCCCTATGTTAATAGGAGTGGGACTCCTACTTTTTCCGGCGTCAACAAAAAAACTTCGTCGCGTGTGGGCTTTTCCGAGTGTTTTATTGTTGGGTATAGTTATGATTTTTTCGATCTATTTGTCTATTAAACAAATAAATAGCAGTTCTATCTATCAATATGTATGGTCTTGGACCATCAATAATGATTTGTCTTTAGAGTTCGGACACTTGATCGACCCCCTTACTTCTATTTTGTCAATATTAATTACTACAGTTGGAATTATGGTTCTTATTTATAGTGACAATTATATGTTTCATGATCAAAGCTATTTGAGATTTTTTGCTTATATGAGTTTTTTCAATACTTCAATGTTGGGATTAGTTACTAGTTCTAATTTGGTACAAATTTATTTTTTTTGGGAATTGGTTGGAATGTGTTCTTATCTATTAATAGGTTTTTGGTTCACACGACCTAGTGCGTCGAATGCTTGTCAAAAAGCGTTTGTAACTAATCGTGTAGGGGATTTTGGTTTATTATTAGGAATTTTAGGTCTTTATTGGATAACGGGCAGTTTCGAATTTCGGGATTTGTTCGAAATATTCAATTACTTGATTTATAATAATGAGGTGAATTTTTTATTTGTTACTTTGTGTGCCTTCCTATTATTTTCTGGCGCAATTGCTAAATCGGCCCAATTCCCTCTTCATGTATGGTTACCGGATGCCATGGAAGGACCTACTCCTATTTCGGCTCTGATACATGCTGCTACTATGGTAGCAGCGGGAATTTTTCTTGTAGCTCGACTTATTCCTCTTTTCGTAGTCATACCTTACATAATGAATCTAATCGCTTTGATAGCTATAATAACAGTGCTATTAGGAGCTGCTTTAGCTTTTGCTCAAAAAGATATTAAGAGAAGTTTAGCCTATTCTACAATATCTCAATTGGGTTATATGATGTTAGCCCTGGGTATGGGGTCGTATCGAGCCGCTTTATTTCATTTGATTACTCATGCCTATTCCAAAGCATTGTTGTTCTTAGGATCTGGATCCATTATTCATTCAATGGAAGCTATTGTTGGCTATTCTCCAGATAAGAGTCAAAATATGGTTCTTATGGGTGGTTTAACAAAATATGTTCCAATTACAAAGATTTTTTTTTTATTAGGAATTCTTTCTCTTTGTGGTATTCCACCTCTCGCCTGCTTTTGGTCCAAAGATGAAATCATTAATGATAGTTGGTTGTATTCACCTATTTTCGCAATAATAGCTTGTTCCACAGCAGGATTAACTGCATTTTATATGTTTCGGGTCTATTTACTTACATTTGAAGGACATTTCAATGTTCATTTTAAAAATTACAGTGGCAAAAAAAACGGTTCATTCTATTCAATATCTCTATGGGGTAAAGAAGGATCAAAAATATTAAAAAAAAAATTGTTACCTTTATTAACAATTCATAATAATAATGAAAGGGCTTCTCTTTTTTGGAAGAAGACATATCAAATTGATGGTAATGTAAGAAATCTGACTCGGTCTTTTATTACTATTAATCGTTTTGACACTAAAAGTTTTTTCTCCTATCCCCATGAATCTAATAATACTATCTTATTTCCTATGCTTGTCTTGGTACTCTTTACTTTGTTTATTGGAGCCATAGGAATTTCTTTCAATCACTTCAATCCAGAAGTAAAAGATTTGGATATATTATCTAAACTGTTAATTCCATCTTTAACCCTTTTGCATAAAAATGAAAACAATTATATTATTTGGTATGAATTTGTAACAAATGCAATTTTTTCGGTTAGTATAGCTTATTTCGGAATATTAATAGCGTCTTCTTTATATAAGCCTGTTTATTCATCCTCACACAATTTGATCGTTTTTAATTCGCTCGCTAAAAAAGGTCCTAATAGAATTTTTTGGGACAAAATAATAAATGTGATATATGATTGGTCCTATAATCGGGGTTACATGGATGCTTTTTATGCAATATCTTTAACTGAAGTGATAAGAAGATTAACTGAATTAACTTATTTTTTTGATAGACGAATAATTGATGGGATTGCCAATGTAGTCGGGATTACGAGTTTCTTTGTGGGAGAGGGTATAAAATATGTGGGAGGCGGTCGCATCTCTTCTTATCTCTTATTGTATTTATTTTATGTATTCATTTTTTTATTTATTTTTATTTATTTTATTTTTTAGAAATTTAAATAAAATATCAAAAAATTCACTATAATAGAAATAGAAGGTTGTTCAATTCAAAAAGGAACTCTTTATTTTGATATAAAGAATAGGTATGCTCTGGGACGGAAGGTTTCGAACCTTCGAGTAGCGGGACCAAAACCCGTTGCCTTACCACTCGGCCACGCCCCATTTCTATTGCTTCTATTGCTATTCAACCCAATATATATTATATATATTAGAATATATTAGATATTATAATATTCTTTTTTGTTCTATTCTTATAATACAATATTATTATATTGGTATTGCTTTTTGATCTTATAATACCTTCTAACACAATATATATTAGAATATTTCTTGGTATTGCTTTTTTGTCTTAAAATACCTTATATAGAAATATTCTAATATATATTTCTAATATTTCTTGGTATTGCTTTTTGTCTTCTAATACCAATAAATAGAATAATATTGGTATTGCTTTTTTGTCTTCTAATACCTTATATAGTTATAGTACCTTATATAGAATATAGAAATATTCTAATATAGATTTCTAATATATATTTCTAATATTTCTTGGTATTGCTTTTTTGTCAAGTCTCGCCCACTATGAAATAGATTAGCTTGTTGTTCGGATTTTGATATGTATAGATATAGAATTAAACTGAATTTATTGATCATAATATATAATTCAATTAAGATATTGTATGAAAATATGATTTCTTCAATTCTTTTTGATTTGAGAATTGAAGGATTTTTGATTGGTTAAATTGAAATAAAGAAAGGTTTTTGGTCTACCTTACTTTATTTATTTATTTTATTATTGATTTGATATCAATTTTGATATCAATAACATATTAAATAACCCAGTCAAAATACAATTATCTTCAAGAACAAAATGTTTGTTATGCTTAATTTTTTTAGTTTGATTTGTATCTGTCTTAATTCTGCCCATTATTCAAGCAGTTTTTTCTTTACAAAATTGCCTGAAGCCTACGCTTTTTTGAATCCAATAGTAGATGTTATGCCCGTAATCCCTGTCCTCTTTTTTCTATTAGCCTTTGTTTGGCAAGCTGCTATAAGTTTTCGATAAAATAAAATCTTTAGTCCTAGAATAATTCATGATTTATTCGATGAAAAAAATTATAGCAATTGATAAGATCAGATAAGTCTTATAATAAAAGCCTTCAATTCAAACATTGAAGTTATTGTATAGACGCGAAAAATATGAATTATCCCATTTCCTCATTCTGAACTTTTTTACATTCAATTTAACCCTAGTGGTATAAAAATATTTCTATTCCTTATTGAAATTGAAATTGAAGTTAATTCCTACTGGATTAGAGAATCGATTTTATTTTTCTTTTTTTTCCAAAAAAAAGTTAAAATCTTGGAGATTGTGTAATGCTTACTCTCAAACTCTTTGTTTACACAATAGTGATATTCTTTGTTTCTCTTTTCATCTTCGGATTTTTATCTAATGATCCGGGGCGTAACCCTGGACGTGAAGAATAAAAAAAAAAAAAAAAATACCAAGTCATCAATGAAACCGGAAAGAGAGGGATTCGAACCCTCGGTAAACAAAAGCCTACATAGCAGTTCCAATGCTACGCCTTGAACCACTCGGCCATCTCTCCTACATAATTACATAATAATTATGGCCCAGAAACTGAGTGAATCGCGAGTCATTCATATTAGATTGTTGGATAGGTACGGTACGTACAATCAATTCTAACTAGAAAATTGCTTTGAATCAAATAAAGACCTTTCCTTCGGGGCTGGGGGCAAAATTTTTTTTTGTTTTTGTGAAAAACTCTTTGTTAAAAACAATAAAAATATCTATCTATTCATGTTTACGAAGATGGCGTCCCAGTCTTTTTCTGATATCTATACCGGCTTAAATCAATGGATTGGAACGACTCGAATGATCGGTATATCGGTTTTTATGAGTTGAGTCTCTTTTTATGTTATTTCGTACTGTACAATTACTTTTTTTGTGGGATCGTTTTCTCATGAGAAGTAATTAAAAGAAATTAAAAAATGGATTGCTATCTATGTCTAGATCCCCCATAACTGGAAATTTTATTGATAAGACCTTTTCAATTGTAGCCAATATCTTATTACGAATAATTCCAACAACTTCAGGAGAAAAAGAGGCATTTACTTATTATAGAGATGGTGTGATTTGATTTTTTTATTTGCCACTTCTCAAGTTTTAGGAGAAAGACACATTAGCCGGAATAGAAAGATTTTAAATAACTCTACGCTTGTTGAAGGTGAAGTTTATAAATAAAGCAATTCCTTCTGTCGTGTATCCCCGATTAATGCAGCCTCAGATGCTTTAATTGTCGATTCTAGCATTGAGCGAAAGGTTTCACCTATAGCTATGGGCTTACTCCATTAGTACCAATAGGCAGCATAGAGGAAGAAACACTACGCATAGTAATCAACAACACGAAACCTTTGTTAGAAATTATCTCTTTTCCTTATTTTATTGGGATCGGGACTAAGAAGAATGGTTGGGACAACAAACATCCATCTCGTTCGTACTTTGGATACCCATATAACCATCGAAGACTGTTGAAGTGACTAATTCCTAGGAATTAAGGGACGTTGAGGACAAAGAAATTGTTGGAGTTAAATTTACATTTTTATCTAGTACCAACATGCTTTATGTTAAGTTAAGAAAAGATCTTTTGCAGGAAGGTTGGCTAGAGATTTCTTGTAAAAACACTAGCCCAGCTCAGTTCATAATAAGAATATTTCACTCCTTTTTGATTCCATGTATTATTCTCATTATGCACATAAGGGAGGAGCCGTATGAGATGAAAATCTCACGTACGGTTCTGGAACGGAGATTCTTTGAATCGAATGACGACCGTAACGGATGTCTGCTCAGTCCGAAGGAAATTATGCGGAAGCTTTACAGAATTATTATGAAGCTATGCGACTAGAAATTGATCCCTATGATAGAAGTTATAT